CTCGTTCTATCTCCGAGTATCCATTCACTCGATACTCATCTGCTTCCATTTCCACTTTCCGTAAGCGAGCCCGAGCTTTTTCGAGCTGCTCAACGGCTCCTCCACGTAGTTCTTCCGAATTGCGAATAGTACTTAAGATCCTTTGTTTTCGATTATCTAATAAATCACTTAATGAAAGTAGATTATTTCCCCATCAATTTCACAACTTCCATGATCTCTTCCCGAACCGAACATGAATCTTTCGATTCATTTGGCTCTCACGCTCAGTTACTTATGGGACATTCCCATATCTTTGAATGTAATGAGCCTACCCTCTCTTCCCTGTTTGTATTCCAAAATATAGAAAATGATACACGACCGGTATTCCCGGAGGGCTCTTCTGACCAGACAAAAAAATCTGTAATTGTCAGCAAAGTCGTTTCTTTTTTTTTTGTTTATTTTTCTACTAATATTTATTATTTTATTTATTTTTGATTTCTTTTTTCAAATCCAAAAAACTCTTCTTATTTTATACATAGGTCGTCGATTCAGCATTGGCTAAAAAAGGGGTGAAGTACCCATTTCCAGTAAATGGTTCAAATTATTTTATCAATATGAGTGCTCTATATCGGATAAATTCCCAACTATTCATTTTGAAATCATCTCCGTACTAACGCATCGGTAGAAAGAGTACCATGTTGTGCCTGGACTTCAAGCGGTTTAGCTTTAACCATGTTAATGGTCCCACACTATTGGTTAATAGAGAATCAAAGTTTATTTACCAATGAGTCACGAAATGCTACGGTTCTTACATATAATTTATTCAGAAGTAATTCGTCGAGATCGTGCACCTTTCTTTCCTCTTTATAAACAAAAAAAAGTGCAGCCGGTTGGATCCAGCCTATTCTTGAAATTAACAACTCGCACACACTCCCTTTCCGAAAAAGATCAATACACCAAGCACTACACTTAGATTTATTGGATTTGTTGCTAAAATATCGGTATTAAACCCGAAACTCCCGGCGGATGGCCAGTGACTCAAGGAAACGAAAGAATCGGTTACATTTTTCATATGCTCTCCTCTTATAGCTTATAGATAGGACTAATAAAATCGAACAGAGTTCTTTTTGTAGCACTTCACTCCTTATTTCTATTTTCTTTCCTTCTCTTTTTTTTGAATTATTATTTTATTTATTTTTGATTAAACTCTTAATATGAATTTCAATTATGAAATAAGAAATGAAAAATTCTCTTTTTTTCTTTCCATTTCAGTTCCCAATAAGTGTCTTATTGGGTCCCTAGGCCCCAGTATCGTGTCAATTGCGAAATACCTCGTTTGTTGCAACACTCCCTAAAAGTAAAATAAAAAGGGGTTTCCTTTCCATTGGACTAAGGCCGGAAAGGAAGAAAGCGAGCAGATCTGCTAATTCCTGAAATCAGTGCTACCCCCGGGGTATTGTCTCAACGAATAAGTGATTGTATTGTAGGAGTGAAGTCTTGTTAGAATTCGAAGAAGCAAGCAGCAAGGTCAAGGCAATCAAATAAGTACGTATTTTTCACGTTTCAGGGAGGATTTCTAGGATTAAACAAAAGGATTCGCAAATAAAAGCGCTAATGCCACGACCAGTCCGTAAATTGTTAAAGCTTCCATAAAAGCCAGACTAAGTAATAAAGTACCGCGTATTTTACCTTCTGCTTCTGGTTGTCTTGCGATCCCCTCTACGGCTTGGCCCGCAGCAGTACCTTGACCAACCCCAGGTCCAATAGAAGCAAGCCCTACGGCCAATCCAGCAGCAATAACGGAAGCGGCAGAAATCAGGGGATTCATGGTAAGCTCCTCATACCAAAATGAAGAAATGGTTAATGATACACAATGAATTATTGCTTATTATTCCACCACTAATATCTATCCGGTCGGAATTAAGAACTCCGAGTAGTTATGATGATTCAGTAATATCATCATAACTACTTTGATATCTCCTTTTTATTCCCTATTCATTGATTCTTTGTAAATCCATATGGTTCTAGTCCTTCTATTTCTTTGTTTCGAAACAAAGAAATAGAAGAATTCGGAATCCATCTAAATTCGGCGAGATGACAAATCAAATAATATAATATAAAAAGATAGCCCATATATAACTAGTGATATATAATATCACATATACGTGTCTTTCTTCCATAACGTAAACCATCGGCATCTTTCTTATATTGAATATATTGAATCGGATTCTAGAATCATTCTGCTAAACATACGCGGGGGTTGACATATATATATATATATATATATATGCCATATACCTAGCTCGACCTCCCTAACCCACTTTTGTATTAATCTTATTCGTAAACTCTTCTTTTTGTGTATCATTATCCCACATGGATACAAAGGGACAGATTCATCAGCCCGAACCATCACATATCAAAGTTGGATTGATCCGATTGCATTGCAATTAATTATCATTTTCGGGGAATCTTTGAATTGAATTCCATTCAAATGAAACGGGAATGATTCTTTCTATAGAACGTAAGAACATAGTTTTTTTTTTGTTTAGTCACACGCCGCAAACAGATAACAATTCTTATCCAATTTATGAATAGTAATATCGTATGTACCATATATTATCATATATATGTATATATCATGTTATCCAAATGAATATCTTGGGCCACCCATCAATTTTGGATAAGCTTTATTTTGAGTAGGACTTTTTGGTTTGGAAAGCTAGTCAATGGTGGCCTTCCATGGATTCACCTATATAAGCCGCAGCTAAAGTTGCAAAAATAAGAGCTTGAATACCGCTTGTGAATAATCCAAGGAACATGACGGGTATAGGAACTACTGAAGGAACTAAAGAAACAAGAACAACAACTACCAATTCATCAGCCAATATATTCCCGAAAAGTCGAAAACTAAGTGATAAAGGTTTTGTGAAATCTTCTAAGATATTAATTGGTAAAAGTATTGGAGTTGGTTGAATGTATTTACCGAAATAGCCCAATCCCTTTTTGGTAAGACCTGCGTAGAAATACGCCACTGACGTGGGTAAAGCTAAAGCAACAGTAGTATTTATATCATTCGTAGGTGCAGCTAACTCCCCGTGAGGTAACTCTATAATTTTCCAAGGTAAAAGAGCACCCGACCAGTTAGAAACAAAAATAAATAGGAACATAGTTCCTATAAAGGGAACCCAAGGACCATACTCTTCTCCAATCTGAGTTTTGCTCAAATCTCGAATGAATTCAAGGACATATTCGAAGAAATTCTGACCGTCGGTTGGAATGGTTTGTGGATTCCGAACAGCTATAGCGGCTGAACCTAATAAGATAGCAATTACGACCCAAGAAGTGATAAGTACTTGGGCATGGACTTGGAAACCTCCTATTTGCCAATAGAAATGTTGGCCTACTTCCACACCGGATATCTCGTATAACCCTTTTAGTGTGTTGATAGAACAGGGTAGAACGTTCATATTGCCCTCTTGGAACTAAAAAAGGAATTATTTTGATTCAACCATATCTTTCTCGACTCTCCTACTTGAATCTTATATTTCCTTGAATCTTATATTTCAGTGTATATTTCAGATACCAAGTAATCATATAATATCCCCAGTGATTTTGATCTCGTTTTTGAGATTCAGCAATAGTAACCGATTCCATTTCCATAAATTTATTAAATTCCCGAAATAATTGACTTAGTGGATTTTTGATTATTAATCAATGATTTCTTATATAGCTAGAACGGCCCTCACAAATTGCCGATACTAATTTGTTAAGAATGAATCTGATTGAAGCTATAGCGTCATCGTTGGCTGGAATCGGAATATCCGCGAGATCCGGGTCACAATTTGTATCGATTAAACAAATCGTTGGAATACCCAAGGTGGCGCATTCTCTAATAGCTGTATATTCTTCTTGCTGATCGATGATGATTACAATATCGGGTAACCCCGTCATATATTTGATCCCGCCAAGATATGTTTGCAAGTGAGATAATTGTCTCTTTAACATTGCTGCATCTCTTTTCGGGAGACGGTTGAGTCTTCCCATCTTTTGTTCTGCTCTCAAATCCCTGAGCTTATGAAGTCTCGTTTCTGTAGTGAACCAATTCGTTGACATACCACCAAGCCATTTTTGATTGACATAATGACACCGAGCCCTTATTGCAGCTGATGCTACTGAATCCGCTGCTTTATCTTTCGTACCAACTATTAAGAAGTGTTTTCCTCTACTTGCTGCATCAAAAACTAAATCACAGGCTTCGGATAAAAAACGAGCGGTTCTAGTAAGATTTGTAATATGAATACCTTTACGCTTTGCAGAGATGTAAGGTCCCATTCTAGGATTCCATTTCCTAGTACCATGACCAAAATGAACTCCTGCTTCCAGCATTTCTTCCAAATTGATGTTCCAATATCTTCTTGTCATTTCTCCCCACACTTCCTCTTAAAAAAAAGAGACGAGGTACCCTGAAATAAATAATTGTTCCGACGGAACCTTCTAACGGGATTGCTCCGTTAATACATGGTCCAGGCCATTAAACTCCTGTCTATTCTTTAATTATCTTTATTACCAAAATGACCAAATCCAATGACCGGACCAGATGATTAAAAGAATGAATCTGCTCTTATGAATCATTAAATCCCATAAAAGATTGTTCTGATGTATCATGGAAATTCGTTTCGAGGCAAGAACGAAATAATTCTCTGTGGTGGAACAAAATATCTCTCATTTCCCCCTCGAATCTACTCTTCTTTTGGATTTCCAAAGGAATGTTGTTGTGTTCCCTTGAATGGTGAACTAATCCCTTGAATCCGGTACCAACGGGTATCATCCCCCCCAGAACAACATTTTCTTTTAGTCCTTTCAACCAATCAATACGGCCTCGTAGAGCGGCTTTTGCTAAAACTCGAGTGGTTTCTTGAAAACTCGCTTCTGATATGAAACTTTGAGTATTCAGAGCCGCCCTCGTTATTCCCAATAAGACGGCTCGGTAACTGATCGCTTCTTCCAAAACACGACCTGTTCGTTTGGCTCGCAACAATCCGATTAGTTCTCCGGGTGAAAAAACATTAGACATTCCATCTTCTGAAACCAAAACTTTTGATGTTATTTGGCGTACAATAATCTCTATATGCCTATTATGGATCTGCACCCCCTGGGATCGATAAACCCTTTGGATCTTATTAACCAAAGAGAAACGGCTTTGCGCTATGGTTAACTCAGCACCAATCAAAAATCCCCAAGAAATTCCAAGAATTCCTGTCATATGCTCGCCCCAACCTTCAAACCTCTTTTCTAGGTTCATCGATATTGAATCAATCGAACGAACTTCTAACACTTGTTCCACTTTTGGAAGACCTTGAGTTATATCACCAGATCTCGATTTTTCATATATAAATGTAACTAATGTCTCTCCTTCGTAAAGGATTTCTCCATAATGACCATGAATGGTTGCTCCTGGGGTGGCCAAATGGGGCTTCGCTGATCTTATTACTAAGGAATCAACATGAACAATTAGAACTTGACCAGATTTTATGCGTGGTCCATGTTTGGATATACATAAATTTTCACAAATAAACTGTCCAAGGCTAATTATTGTGCGTGTCTCTGCACAATAATCTTGATGGGGAAAGTACCAACTCGAATCAAACGGATTCAAAATGATGTTACTGCACGGATCGGGATTTGAAATTATCCCATTTTCATCCATGAAATAATATTTCAGTGCTTCGAAAGTCTGTTTTGGATTATCAAGTAGCAAATATTTCTTTAACAAGATCTCATTATGAGTTATTAACTGATAAGATGAGTCAAAATTCGCAATTTTAGGTACCGTCCCAAAAGGGCCCAAGGAATTCCTAACTGGAATCATGGGATCCTCTTTAATTGATTCTTTTGTAACATTGTGATATTTCAACACATTGAATGGACCAATTCGAGAACAATTGGATGATGACAAAACTAGAAAGGATTCACCTTCCTTATTTCGATTCAGAAACGTACGAACAGTTCCTTGATGTTGGCTAAGTGATTGAATCCTCGCCTTGGAACAAAAAGGATTGATATTGGGACGATCTGATCCATTAACGGGGATCAATCCCGAACCTGTCGTATCATTCCTTTTTTCGGTATACGAAATAGGGGACTTTACCAAGTCCATTCTTATGAAATCTCGAATCAGATCATTTGCCCTTACTTCAACAAAGGAAGCAGAAACCTCTTCTATAGAACCAGTCTGGTCTTGGTCCCAATTCAATACTAAACAAGTCCGAACTAATTGAATACTTTTGTGAGAAATTCCTCGAATTGGTTTGCCATTTCCATAAAGGAAATAATTCACAACTCGGAGTTGCACATTATCCCTTTCCTGCAGCGGATCCTGGGGGAAAAGTGTTGCTAAATGTATTCCATCAGCTATTTCATATATTACTACGGGTCGAACTGAAACAAAATACTTTTTCTTGAGAGGTGTGATCCGTTGGACATAGATCCAATTTTTCAATTGTTTTGATTTTGATTCCTTAGAAATTTTTTTTCTCGTTTCTGGTGGTATCAAGATGCCGCTGTGCCGAGATATCTTATCTGTCTCTCCAGGAAAATGGATATCTCCAGAAAATATTTTCAGTTCAATTCTTTTTTTTTTTCTCTCCACTCGGACCAATCCACCTATTCGACTTCTTGTATTTAAAGTGATTCGTGTATCTACTCCAATGATACTATTGTTCCGTACCATTATGGGCGAGGATCCGGGTAAAATGTGCACTTCTTCGGGAATGAAAAAAAATCGATTTACTTTCATTTGGTATTTCGGTCTCAATTCTTTTGCTCCTCGATATTCAATCAAATCGTCTTTTTTGACGATTGAATCCACCTCTATAGTCCCGTATTTGGTAATTCCTGAACTGCTTCTTCTGTATCGGGGATCGTCAAAATAAGCAAGAATACTATTTCTACGTAAAATACCATTTATGGGTATTTGAATCGCGATACCAGAACGAGGCGATAGTTCTTTTTCTCGTTCTTGAGCATGTTGGAATGCGATGATGAATCTATTTCTTCGCCTCTTCGCCAATAAATTAGAATTATCGTGAAGAATGGCAGGATATCTGAAATCCCAATGCCCGTTGGAGAGGATTCGATCAGGTCCTAAAGAACCAAAAATCCTCTCCCCCCTTTTCCCAGAAGGATCCGAATCAAACAATTTGTGTCTCACTAGATCATTATTCACTGAGAGGTTAGAAACAGATCTCTGTTCGACAGAAAGAGATTGAAGATTCATTTGATCTTGATCCTTGTGGAGTGAAAAAGGCACTATACTGCGTCTGCGCGGACCCGGACCTCCCGATAGTATCCATAAATGCGTTGTTTTTGGTAAGAGATGAACATTACCATGTGTATATTCAGGTGCATGGTACACATCGGTACTCCAGTGGATTTCTCCCTCTGAGTCAGAATAAATATGTTTTCGAACCTTCTCTTTAAAAGAGAAAGTAGATGTACTAGCCCGAATCTCAGCAATCACTTGTTCTGATTCTACATATTGATCATTTTGAACCAAAAGAAAACTTTTTGGTGGAATATTCACATTATGTAGAATATCCTGACTCTCAATAGTTACATATAGGTCCATATAACATAGAAAAGCAGGATGTCCATGACGTGTACGTGTGGGATGAACCAAATCCTCATTGAATTTGATTTTTCCATTAGAAGGAGCTCGTACATGTTCTGCAGTACCGCCTGTGAATACTCCGCCGGTATGAAAAGTTCTTAATGTTAGTTGAGTCCCTGGTTCACCAATTGATTGACCCGCAATAATACCTACTGCTTCTCCCAATTCGACCAGGTCACCATGAGTGGAACTCCGACCATAACATAATCGACAGATCCAAGATGTACTCCTACAAGTGAAGGGGGTTCGAATATATATTGGTTGTGCTCGAGAGGTTATGAATCGATTGACAAGTCCAATCCCAATATCTTGATTTCGAGCGGCAACGCGTCGTAAACCCATATATACATCATCTGCTAATACGCGACCAATGAGTGTTTGGATCAAAATTCTTCCTGTCATCCCATTTCGAATACTTAAGGAAATACCTCGGATAGTGCCACAATCTGTTCTACGTACAACAACATGTTGAACTACTTCAACAAGTCTACGCGTGAGGTATCCAGCATCTGATGTTCGTACGGCAGTATCCACAACTCCTTTGCGGGCTCCGTAGCAGGAAATGATATATTCCGTTAAAGAAAGTCCTTCGCGCAAATTGCTTTGAATGGGTAAATCAATCATCTGTCCTTGGGGATCCGACATTAATCCTCTCATACCTACTAATTGGTGGACCTGAGAGGCATTTCCTCTAGCTCCCGAAAAAGACATTATATGGACTGGATTAGAAGGATCCGTCATCCTAAAATTAGGATTCATTTCTTGTCTCAAATATTCGCTTGTAGCATACCATATCTCAATTGATTGACGTAATTTTTCTACCACGTGTACATTCCCATACCGATGGTGCTTTTCCAAAATCATACTTTGTTGTTCAGCATCTTGGACTAGCCACCCTTTAGAAGATATTGTTAAAAGATCATCAATTCCTAATGAAATGGATGTAGCAGTGGCTTTCTGGAAACCCAGAGCCTTTACTTGATCCAGGATGTGTGATGTATATGCCATTCCAAAGTGATCTATTAATCTGCTAATAAGTCGTTTCATGGCAGTTCCGTCTATCACTTTGTTGTGAAAGACCAGATTGGCCCGTTCTGCCATAAGTACCTCCATATTCCGCTGAGTAGGATTCGACAGTGGGTTTGAGTCAGTGATTCGAAGACTTCCTTTCCTCGATCTTGATTCACGTAGAAATTCCGGAATTATGATACCAGTTGAACCGGAGATAACCGAATTCCCAGGGATATCATCTAATTACTTAGGTTAGGTACCGTATGAATAGGCCCGACAAAACCCCTGTACGGCTTCTTCTATTTCTCGATAAAAAGAAATATGACCAACAGTAGTTCGAATGTATATACAAAGGATTTCCTTTTTTACACTTCTTACTATTTGATAGTGCCCATAAATCTCATGATAGGTACCCAAAGGTTCATATTGAACTTCGATAGGAACCTCTCTTGAGGCAATGACACGTTGATCTAGTCTCCACCGGAGCCACAAAGGGCTATAGAAATCGATTCGTTTCTGCCGATAAGCTCCAAGTGCATCGTAGGAACTACAAAAATAGGGTTCTTTCTCTTTCGTATACTGATAGTTATTTGTTTCATTTTGATATTGATAGTTTCTGTAATTACATGGATTATACCTATTTGCACAAATACCTCGACGATTTCCGATCGTTAATACATAGAGTCCAATAAGCATATCTTGAGTTGGTACGGAAATGGGATCCCCAATAGCTGGAGACAAGAGATTCATATGAGAAAACATAAGTAAACGAGCTTCCGCTTGAGCTTCCAAAGATAAAGGTACATGAACAGCCATTTGATCCCCATCAAAGTCTGCATTGAATCCCTTACGAACTAATGGATGTAAACAAATAGCACGTCCCTCCACTAAAATAGGTTGGAACGCCTGTATGCCTAATCTATGCAGGGTAGGTGCTCTATTCAGCAATACAGGATGCCCCCGCATAACTTCTTGAAGTATTTCCCATACTATTTGTTCTTTTTCCCGAATTTTACTTTTAGCAATCCCTATGTTGGAAGCAACACGTTGTCTGATTAGCCCACGAATGACAAATGTCTGAAAAAGCTCTATTGCTATTTCTCGAGGTAATCCACATCGGTGTAATGAAAGCGAAGGACCCACCACAATAACAGAACGACCCGAATAATCGACCCGTTTTCCAAGTAAAGTCTCGCGGAATCTTCCCTCTTTGCCTTCAATTACATCTGAAAAAGACTTGTAAACTTTATTATGACCGTCCCTCATTGGTTGTCCACGGATCCCATTATCAAGAAGTGTATCTACGGCTTCTTGTACCAATTTTTCCTGACACAGTACCAA